TTTTTTTATTCTTTTTTTTGAAAAAAAAAAGAAAATTGAATTTAATAATTTAATTTACCTATTTGGATATTTGTAAACAGAATAAAAAACCTATTCTATTTACAAATGTATTTTCCAAAATTTTTAATTTTCAATAATAATAATGAGACTTATTAGAATTAAGCTAGAATTTGAGACCAAGTTTTATGTCAATTTCAAAAAAACCTCCGTTTTTCGCAACATTCCTTAAAAAAAAGTTTACGTTAAACTAAAAGAATAAGGGGAAGGAAGAAAGCGAATCGATGTACTAATTCCCCATCCTCAAATTAGTCCTTCCCAAGGGTTGTTGTCTCAATGAATAATTGTAGGAGTTAAATCTTGATAGAATTAAAAAAAACTACGAAAAAAATCCAGAATTTTCTTATTTCTTATTTATAGGATTAAACAAAAGGATTCGCAAATAAAAGCGCTAATGCTACAACCAGGCCATAAATTGTTAAAGCTTCCATAAAAGCCAAACTAAGCAATAAAGTACCTCGTATTTTTCCTTCTGCCTCAGGTTGTCTCGCGATACCTTCGACAGCTTGACCCGCAGCTGTACCTTGACCAACTCCAGGTCCAATAGAAGCAAGTCCAACAGCCAACCCAGCAGCAATAACCGAAGCAGCAGAAATCAGTGGATTCATGATAAGTTCCTCACACCAAAATAAAGAAATAGTTAATGATACAATCATCCGATGATTTAGGACTTAATTATAATTAAGTCATCGCTAAGATTCATCTAGCCAAAAAACCAAAAACTTAAATTGAACTAATATAATAATATTATTGAATCAAAGAATTACTTTGATATTAGTTCCTATCCACAGGATTTTCAAAAAATAATAATATATATATACGACTTTTTTATGCCATTTCTTTTTTGTGAACCATTATTTGAATTCTTCGTTCTTTTTTTATCACTTTTTTCAGCCAATTCACACATAAAAAGGAAGAACTTCTAATGGAATCCCTATCTAAATCGAAATTCACAAACGTAGTGGGACAGATTATATAGATCTTTAACTCATATATACCTAGTCAATATCAAATATCACATATACAAGTGTTTCTTACATAACGTAAACCAACTATTCTATAATTGGGCTAACAACGAATAAAAAAAAAGTTAATGATGACCCTCCATAGATTCACCTATATAAGCCGCAGCTAAAGTGGCAAAAATGAGAGCTTGAATCCCGCTTGTAAATAATCCAAGGAACATGACAGGTATAGGAACCACTAAAGGTACTAAAGAAACAAGAACAACAACTACTAATTCATCGGCTAATATATTTCCGAAAAGTCGAAAACTAAGTGATAGGGGTTTTGTAAAATCTTCTAAGATGTTAATGGGTAAAAGAATTGGAGTTGGTTGAATGTATTTACTGAAATACCCTAATCCTTTTTTGCTAAGACCCGCATAAAAATAGGCTACTGATGTGAGTAAAGCTAAAGCAACCGTCGTATTTATATCATTCGTTGGTGCTGCTAACTCCCCTTGAGGTAACTGGATAATTTTCCACGGTAAAAGGGCTCCTGACCAGTTAGAAACAAAAATAAATAAAAATAGGGTTCCAATAAAGGGAACCCATGGACCATATTCTTCTCCAATCTGGGTTTTACTCACGTCTCGAATGAATTCAAGGACAAATTCAAAGAAATTTTGGCCGTCAGTTGGAATGGTTTGGGGATTGCGAACCGCTATAACTGCGGAACCTAATAAGATAGCAATTACAACCCAAGAAGTAATAAGGACTTGGGCGTGGACTTGGAAACCCCCTATTTGCCAATAGAAATGTTGGCCTACTTCGACACCAGATATCTCATATAACCCTTCGTTTATTAGTGTGTTGATGGAACATGATAAAACATTCATATTGCCCTCTGACAGAAATAAGAACTTTAAATTATTTTGATTCAAGATCTCCCTTTTTTACTTAATTTACTTTAATTTTATATTTTAGTTTTGGATACCAACTAAACTAATCACACAATATCCCCAGTTTTTTTATCTCTTTTTCTTTTGTATGATTCAGGAGTAGTAACCGATTTTATAAATCGAAATACAGGGAGCCCCTCCCTCAAAAAAATTTTGATTTATTTATCTTATTATTAATCAAGAATTTTGTATATAGCTAGAACGACCCTCACAAATTGCGAATACTAATTTGTTAAGAATGAATCGAATTGAAGCTATAGCGTCATCATTTGCTGGAATAGAAATATCCGCGAGATCGGGATTACAATTTGTATCGATTAAAGAAATGGTTGGAATTCCCAAAGTGATACATTCTCTAAGAGCGGTATATTCTTCTTGCTGATCGATGATGATTACAATATCGGGCAAGCCCGTCATATATTTAATCCCGCCTAGATATGTTTCCAAGCGAGATAATTGTCTCTTCAACACAGCTGCATCCCTTTTCGGAAGACGATTGAATCCCTCTGTCTTTTGTTCAGTTCTCAAGTCCCTAAACTT